CCGTCTTCCCCAGTCCCTGAAAGCCCTTCCGGGGGCCTAGCCCTCTTTCTCAACTCGAGTCTTAAGTTCAGCGGCTTTCATCGTTGACGAACACCTGCGCTAATAAGACAAAGAAATGGGGAGTCTATGCCTCTTCTTTATCGATAGGATTCCCATCATTTGCAGTCTCCGGCGAAGGAGACAAGGGCGAGGCACCGAACATGTTCTATCCTCAACCTCCATCCGTCATTAGTAATCTAAATTCGCTTTTCCTATTCACTAGTACACTGCGCGCTACAACTAGCAGCCCCTTTACTAGTAAGGGAAAACGCTAGCGCGCTAGCTAGCTACTTATAGTTATAGCCCCTACTTTCTTATTTATGGGATATTTGAAGAAGCCTGCTGAAAAACAGAAGCGCGTTAGCGCGCAACGGCTGATGAAAAGCCAGCAACTTGTTAGGAGTAGGTTTTGGCTTGCCCCTTTCTTATTATTAGTAAGATAGGTTTGGAACCCTATACAAGGGGCTGCTTGCTGCTCGCCCCTCTCTCTAAAGGGGCTTATGCACTCCACTCGTTACCACTAAACGACGAAGCCAGGAGCGGAAGGAGGGACTTGAACCCTCAACCTCAGCCTTGGCAAGGCTATGCTCTACCATTAAGCTATTTCCGCCAGCTACGGTAGTGGCGAAGCACTACTGAGCAATTCACGTATCACTTGATACGGACGACTTCTGTTTTTCCGCCGGACCACAGTCTTGACCTCCGATCGAGCTACGAGCACGAGTAGGTAGGCGGCTAGAGGGGGAGGGGCGGCTGGGCTGCCTTTTCAATCTCCGGCCGCTCAGTGCCGCTATTGGTGCGAGTTGTAAGGAGTCTTGGTCTCGAGTCGAGCTGGGGCGTCATTTCATTCTCGTAACGGGAATGAGTGCACCGCAAGACCAGACAAGTTGCTCCCTCGCCTCGCAGCGGCGGCATCTGTCTTTTAAGTTAAGTCATTTCCTAAGACGGCTCCTCTTATTCTACGATAATCCAAGCTGCAGCTCCACGAGTCTGCTCGGAACCGGTCGATCCCTGAGCCATTCGTTCTCCCCTCTCGGTTGGCGTTTGCCAGCCACTAGAGCAAGTAAGAGAACCTACAGTGAATGAACTTAAAGAACCGCAGATTTTGACCGGATTGTACACCTTTGTGTCTGGCTATGTATATGGATGTGCATAAAGAAGGGACGGGACATCTCTCTCCTTTTTTTGGGGGGGAAGAGAGAGGGAAGAAGCTGCAGCGGCACCTCACGAACTTCTTACTGGGGCAGTACTATAGGCATTTGCGAGTGTTTGGATGCACGTGTTTTGTTCATATTCCTGCGCAGTTAAGAGAAAAATTGTCCCCAAGGCAACCACTTCTGTCTTTCTTGGATATGCTCAGTCCGGGTATAGATGCTATGACGTGAAATCCAAGAGACTCGATGTATCCTTGAATGTTTTCTTTAATGGGGTCGCCTCATATTTTCCTTAACCTAATTAAGAAGCCCCGGGGGAGAATGGTGATGGAGATGTATTGCGGCCTTCTCCTGTTCATCAACTCGAACCTCATTCTTCTGCAGTTGATGTTACGGATCAGCCTCACTCTTCAGGCCAGCAGCTTTGCTCAGCATCTTCTGCCGATTGTCAGCCTGTTCAGCTGACCTCAGAGGATTCCAGTCACCCGGCACAGCATGTTTATTCTCGGCGGCGATTACAGTCTGTTTCCCAGGGTCAGACTACTCCAGAAGATCAGCAGTCTAGCCCAGTCGCTTCCTCATATTCTGGATCCTTCTCTCAGGTTCGTCGATCCTCTCAAGTTTCTTATCCCGTTGAAGGATTTTTATCTTATCTTATGAATCGTTTTCCCCAAAACATCGAGCTTACCTCATGTCAGTTCAATCTTCTCATGAACCTGAATCATTTGCTGAAGCCTTCAATCATTCTTGCTGGAGAGATGCTATACAGGAAGAAATCAATGCCCAGGAAAAAAAGAATAAGACTTAGTCTCATTGCCTGCAGGGAAACAAGCCATTGGCTGCAAGTGGATTTACAAGATCCAGCATAAAGCAGATGGCTCGGTAGAGAGATACAAAGCTAGATTAGTAGCTAAAGGATTCCTTCAAGAATATTGAGTCGAACCCATTTAGAGATAGGGGAAACATTTGCCCCAGGTTGCTAAAATTACCACCATTCGTGGCATTCTTGGGCTGCAATCAAAAAGTGGCCCTTATTTCAACTTGACGTGAAGAATTCCCTTCAACAACATAAGGGAAGGAGGGATCCGCAAGAATAAGTTTCTATTCAGCCTCCTCCAACTCCAGGCTTCTCTTCTCCTAGGAATCCTAACTTGGTATGCAAGCTCAAGAAAGCGATTTACGTTACGGCCTCCGACAAGCTAAAGCAGGCACCAAGAGCTTGGTTTGAAAGGTGCAGCAGCATGTATAAGAGCCGAAATAGGAGTAGAGGAAGGAGCCGGTTTTCAAAGAAGTCAATCGGATCATTCAATGTTTATAAGGAGGTCGACATCCGGTATTGTCCTTCTTCTGGTTTATGTGGATGACATTGCTTTCTCTAGTAATGACTTAGCTTCGATAAATGAGCTTACGAGAACATTAAGAACCCAGTTTGATATGAAAGATTTAGGGGACTCAAAGTCTTTTCTGGGGATTGAAGTGATGAGGTCGCAAAGAGGTTTGGAACCCAGTGCAAGTATTCAATGGATTTATTGTCAAAAGCTGGTCTTTCTGCATGCAAACCGGAACAAGATCTAAAATTCGCCTCAGATGCAGGAGAGCTATTGGATGACCCATCTACTTACAGGAGACTTGTTGGGAGCCTTTTCTACCTTACTAATTATCGCCCAGACATTGCTTACACTTACAACATAGGGGGGAGTGATCAGCCGATTTTTATGGACAAGCCGAGATCATCTCACTTAGAAGCTGCTTTTCGGATTCTGCGATACATCAAAACCTCACCGGGAAGAGGTTTATTCTTGCCTACGTCATCCTCTCTTCAGCTGTCTTGTTACTCTTATACTGATTTCATTAAGGCAGTAGATTATTCTGATTGGATTTCGAACATCGTCCCCGTGCCCAAGAGGGGTGGACGTGCTCGCGTATGCATCGATTTTTTAAATATCAATAAAGCATGTTCCCAAAGATGATTTTCCGCTGCCGAACATTGATTTGCTCGTGGACAAGACTCTTGTGAAAGTCTGCCTACTATACTACTACTACTACGATTTGCCGACGATTAGAAATTATCGTCGTCGGCTTCCTCGAGGTAGAGTTCGTTTTGTAACAGGAGCCCCGTTGGGCTTTTACGGAGCTTGGCCTGCTTTCGCATTAACTCACCATTGGTGATTTGGTTCGTAGCAGCCCAAGTATATCCAGGAGTTCCTTTTACACGCTACGCTATCCTCGGTGACGATATCGTCATCGGAGATGAGCGGGTGGCTGAGCGTTATCACGAGCTAATGTCGCAACTGAATGTTCCATTTTCGTTAGAGAAATCGTTAGTATCGTCAGTTGGTGCTTTGGAGTTTGCTAAGCGGTTCTTCATACGCGGGGTGACTAAGAATTTGAGTCCCGTCTCCTGTCGCATGTTAAGATCCTTAGTTAGTTCCATATCCCTTGTTTCTGTAATGAGGGCCATTATGTCTACGGATCTTCCATTGTCGTATCGTTTACGGGAAGCTGGGTACCGGGTGTATACTCGACGCACGGCGCCTCCTGGGAAACACTGGCATCGGCATTTCCTCGTCTTTCACTCACCGAACGGTGTGTGTCCTCTCCCTTTTTGGATCTGGTTAAGCGCAACCACTGGTAAACACTTAACCTGTTATCAACAAGGTATGATGAGGGGGTACCTGATTAGGCTCTTGACCCCTCGATTCCCGAGAGACTCGGTGATCTCGGAGTTATTCGAAGCCTGGTCAGAGTACGACTGGTTAGGAGAGGCATGGGTTTTGTCCGAATGGATGAAGTCCATTCTCTCTTACTGGTCTTGGTACTACACTATCGCGGAGGATCTCAATACTCCCATTGAGGCGCTACTTAGTCCTCCGGTTGTGCCACTGGTGACTAACCGTACAAATAAATTAGATCATTTTAAGAATTACGGCGCAGTCTTCCGGTGTTACGACCTGGTGCTCTCTTGTGAAGAGCCAAAAGCTCTTGACGTAGGGGGGTTCGGTCCAGTGTGTTCACCTCAATTTGCACCCTATTTGAGACTAAAGCAGGCGGGGTGGCGACCTCGTCTTAAGATAACGTCTAGGCAATAAGACTTTAAGCGCACCTGAGCGCCTTTGCCCATAGAGAATACTGGGGACGAAAGTCTCTGGGGAGTTCTATGGAGCAAGTCTCCCATTGCTTTCGCAAACCAGTGGGGACAACCCCCCAAAAAACGAGTTTTCCACGCCGCGATGTTTATTTGAAATATGAGCCGCTAAAATTTGTCCCTTTTGAATGCATTTACCCCTATGAACCTGAGGTTTTTGATGCATACAAGTCTTTCTGTTGGAAGGCTTATACATAACCAAAGGAATGCTTATAGTGTCTCCATTACCTGATAAAACGCTCTTTTCCGGTAAAAATAATGATCTTTCCCTTGTGTTCGGCTATAGCGGAAACCCCCGAATCTAGAGCTTATGGTCTTAAAAGCGTTCCAACCCAGTTCCAACAATGCACTTCTCGGCACATCATCGGTAGGGGAAAGCGGAACTGCTTGACGCTGCATACTAAAAACAACAAACCCGATTCGCATCATTATGCTCAATAAAAGGAATGGGGGAAGCTAAAATCCAAAATATTGGAAGGAAGGGAAAAATGCTTCGAAGATGAATCTGTTCCCCGGAGCTGGAACAACTTGTTCTTCCTGACCCGATTCAACGCCAAAGAATTCCCTGTCGCTACCATATAGTATTCATCTCTCCTGAAGAAAGCATCTGTTCCTTGATCTCTAAGATATTTCATAAAATTCTGTATGGATCCTCAATCACCAATCCTTGCATGAATATGGGTTGTGCTCGAGAGGCTATGAATCGATTGGACCTGCCAATCGAATGAATCGTAACACTCGTAATGATCGACTTTACGAAGATTCCATTGGATTCCGGAAGCTCGTAGCATTGGTCCGGCCCCATTCGCAAACTGAAGAAGCTGGGCGTGCCCGCCGGCCCCTGACCTGCCTCCGATTACTGAAAGTGAATTCGTTTTCTATTATCCTAAGCCGGCCTATCATTCATTGGTTAGGTTTAGGGAAAAAAGCTAGCCGGAAGTCATCTCTTCTTCCCAGTGAAAGCTAAAGGCCCTGGTATAGTAGGAGTGTGGTGCGTGCTCTCTCTATTCTGTAGATGCGCTCCTGGGAAGGGAAGCCGGAATTATTGATGTAGATCGATCAATCCCGCCCTGTTCAAGTGATCGCCCCGAGCCGAGCTAGAAGGGGGATCGCCTTAATGACTGTTCGTCATGGGCCCTACCATTTGACGTACGTATGCCATGTAGTTTTTGTTTTTGTATCTTTGCCGTCCCTCAGCCCCTCTCCCACCTTTTCTATCTATCATTAGAAGTAGGGCGGCCGTCGATCGATGAATTGAGAAAGATAGGACCGGGGATTCCATTTCAATAGAGAAAGCTATCGATGGTCACATTGGGACGGGAACAAATGGGAAGTGTGCCCCCGGTTCTATTCCTTTTTTTGTTCGGCTGAGACGGCAGTGAGCAATCGATAGAGAGCAAGGGATGCTAGCGCTCTTATCCTAGTATTCCTCGCTTCAGTAGGTTCAGGAAGCTTTGGCATCGGGACGCATTACGATAGCTAGGCCGGGTGGGATTATCTATCGGATGGTTATTCATCAAGTGGATCCTTTGCCCCTTACCTCAGTAGCTGGGCCCGGAAGGCGGTAACCGGCTTTGGTGAAAACTCTTCCAACAATCAAGCGCGAGGGATTTGAATGAAGTGGAACCGATTTCGAATCAATCGGTCAAATCACTCGACTGCGGAAATGAATCTAAAGAGGCCCATTAGCCCGAACCTTTCGTCGGCCAAAACAAACTCCTATTCTTGGCTCCGGCGGTCTCTTCTATTCAAATTAAAAAAAGTCAGTATGCGGTCCCAAAATCCCCTCCGAGACTTCTGCTTGACTGCCTGCTGAAAGGCCTTTATGTCTTGCAGTTGGCTACCTTCCACTTGGCCTCTTCTGCTCTTATATCTCGGATATCTCCAGCCCGGTGATGAATCTTCTTCCACTCTCAAACCTCTAAGGAGTTTTAGAGCAATGTCTTTATTGGCGGTTGCGCGACCTTCGATTGAAGCGACTTCTGCGGATTGCGACTGCACCTGGTGTTGGATCAAGGCTCTCAGTCGCTCAAGACGTCGATGCGCCACCGGGTCGACCCGCAACTGGTCCGACGCAACTTACCGGTGATAGTCGTTTCATCACCCGCTATGGAAACCAAAACAACGTCTGGTGCGCCCCCCTCTACTCCTATTTCGGCTCTTATACATGCTGCTCCCTGGCCCAGTCTTTCTACCCAAGCATATCTTCCAAGACCTCAAGACTCATTTTGATATGCGCATGTTGGAACCGATGAGTGATCAGAGCGACCCGCAACTTACCAGCATGGGGAGTTGCGATGGATGCCAAGATGAAGACTCCTCTGCGCCAAGGATCTTAGGGGTACCACAAATAGTTGGATCGTAAGACTTTCTCTCACATCCCACTTCCTTCCTTCCTAGACCACTCCTTTTCCTACAAACCTCGTTCCCTCGGTTACCTTTGGATCTGCGTTCAGAGAAAGGTTTGGAACCCTTGACTAACCCTGATGAGGACGAGGACCCCTCGACTTTAAGCCGAGGGCTAACACAGACGTTGTGGGGCCATGTCTCCCGAGGGCCGTCCTTCCCCCCTTTCCCTATAAAGTTCATATGGCCTAGCGGTTTTCTAGTTATTATACTTCTTAGAATTATAGGGCGAGGAGCCGACCCATAAGAAGGCTCTGAGCCAACAATAGTACTAAGAGTATAACTCTAATCTAAGAAGATAAAGATCCCGATGAAAAGAAAGATTCTAATCACGATAATGGATAATGAAAAAGGCCTGAAAGCAATAGAAAGAGATATCTTTATTTCGGGATATAAAGCTGTAAGGATGGCTATCTAATCTTAAACAAGACATCTAAGTCTAAGTCTAAAAAGGGGGTCAATAAAGTGAAGATAAGAATCTTAAGATCATAATTTATATTAGAAAGGGGCTAAAGAGAATCCATATCAATAAATATATGACAATGCCACTAAGGAATACCTATAGCACTACTGGGGTGGCGTGGGACGAGTTTACACGTGGAAGCAGCTCCACTTCCCTCCTTATACAGTAGAGAAAGGTAGGGTAGACACTACTCCTATTAAGGCCTGTATAAGCCCCAGCAATCAAACTAAAGTGCTAACGCGCCTTATCTTATTAGTAAAGCAACCTTTCGCCTTTATTGAGGAGATATAAAA